ATGGCGATTGAAATAATTGAAAGATTTCAAATATTTCAATAGCTTTATCTCTTTGCTCGCTTTGCATCGATTTTTTAATTGAAACCATATACTCTTAGATAAAGTGTAGTGAGGCAGACCTCTTAACCAGTTTTTCCATGGATTCGTTCGAAAATTTCGAAGTTTCTTATTCTTTAATTCGGAATGAAAGATTCCTTGTCTTTCAAAAGACTCCTTTATTGCAGTCTTAAGAAAAAAAGACGTTCCGCGATATTCAAGAACAGATCTTAACTTATCACTAACTTGGCTTTGTGATAATTTGTAAAATACATAGGCTTGTGACAGGGAAGAGAAATCTGGCGGGGCAAAAAATTTCAGAAAATCCTTATCCAAACGAATTACTTTTTTATTTGTTTCAGTATTGTAACTGGCTTTATCCAAAATTTTGTTAATGATACATAGAACGATATCTAGGCATATTTGGTATATTTTTTCAATCAAACATTTTAGAAAATAATGAAATTTATTTATTAATCGAACCGTTCTTCTTTTTAAAATTTTCCAAAGATTTTTTTGTGATTCTCCATTTTTATTTAGTACTGTTTCTTTTCTAATTATTTCTATTTGATTTTTTATTGTGTTTGTTCTATCAATCAGATTTTCTATTTCTTCCAGATTTTCTATTTCTTCTTCTGAATTTGGCAAAGCTGTAGATTGAATTTGACTAAACGATTCCTGAATTATCTCATTGCTGATTATCGAATCTTTTTCTTTTTTAGTTTCACTCGATTCATCTTTCCTAAGCCGTTTTATTTTGATTCTTTTGATTCTTTTGATTGTCGTCTTGACAAATTTTCTTATAACCTTCAAAATAACCTTCAAATTGAGACTTGACCTGAAGATCCAAAATCTGTCACCCATTAACGGCTTTAGTTTTGGCTCTAGTTCGTTCCAAATGGTCGAAAAAAAATAGTCAAAGGACTGGTCTTTTACCGGAAGACCAAACGGATACGTAGTTAGTCCCCACCATAGAGGCATTAGATAAAGCTCTTGATATTTTTTTTCAAATAATTCGTATTGTGCATCCTCCTCTCGGTGCCAAGCTTTCAAAAAAAAAGGACGTATAATTTTGATCTGAAAACCGTCGTCGAACCAATCCTCCGGCCAATGAGTCCACGGGCTTGCCCCGATTATAGGCTCACCGAAATTGTCGGTTAGTACATGAACCTCGTTTTCCAAGTCCTCGAAATCGTCGTCCCACTCGGTCTTTTGCAATAATAAGAAACGGACAACATTTTTCAATATTATCAATGAAGGCAATGTAACCTTTCTTCTTAAAAATTCTTGACAAAGTAATAACACAGTTCGTATTCCGAGCGCATTGTCTACGTTATCTTCCCACAGTTCCATTCCCTGCACTATTTTCAACTCGCCCGGTTGGTCCTCATCTTCCTTTTCTTTCTCGTTTTTCCTCCTTTTTGTTTCCAGTTTTGAAAATCGTTCCAGTTCTCTGCTTGGTTTCGTCTTTTCCCTTTCTAACCTTTCTTTCCTTTTTTTCCTTTCTTTTTCGTCTATCCTCCTTTCTTTCCTTTCTAACCATTTTTTCCTTTTTTTCCTTTCTAACCTTTCTTTCCTTCTTTTCTTTCGTCTATCTTCCTTTCTTTCCCTTTTCCCTTTTTTCCTTTCTTTCCTTTTTTCCCTTTTTTCCTTTCTTTCCTTTTTCCCTTTTTTCCTTTCTTTCCTTTTTTCCCTTTCTTTTTTGTTACGTGCGTTAAGAGCGGCAAGGGGGCCTTTTTTGCTTATTTTGCTTTTAAACCTATCTATCAATTTTTGAACAAGGACCTTCGCCTGGCTAAACTTGAAATAAAAATCCAGTCTACCTTTTCTGAAGTCATAAAAAAGAGGGGAATGAATAACAAAAGGGTCATTCCATCTTAAAGAAACGCGTTTACGTTGTAGGGAGATGCGAGTATTTTGGATTGCACCCGCAACCAAACGGTTCGTCTGCCGCCTGCGAAGAAAATCGTAGGTGTATAGCGGATCCTCTTTTAGTTTGTCTTCAAAAATTGTTGAAGAAATATTCATAATATTATTCTCAATCTTAATAGCTTTTTTGAGTCTTTTCATCCATCTCATTCTCAGCTTTTTGAGTCTTTGCAGCAATCTCATTCTCAGCTTTTTGAGTCTTTGCAGCAATCTGATTTTCAGCTTTTTGAGTCTTTTCATCCATCTCATTCTCAGCTTTTTGAGTCTTTGCAGCAATCTCATTCTCAGCTTTTTGAGTCTTTGCAGCAATCTCATTCTCAGCTTTTTGAGTCTTTGCAGCAATCTCATTCTCAGCTTTTTGAGTCTTTGCAGCAATCTCATTCTCAGCTTTTTGAGTCTTGCAGCAATCTCATTCTCAGCTTTTTGAGTCTTTGCAGCAATCTCATTCTCAGCTTTTTGATCACGTTTCCTCTTCTTCAGAAACAGGTGGTCGATCTCCTCCTCAATCTTTTCTCTAAAGATCCCAGAGTAAATCTCATAGTCATGCTCATTCTCGGGCTCATCCCCCTGCGGCTTAGGAGGAAGGTTGTGACTCGTCCTGCGCATAAACTTCTGCAGGTCGTTGACTAATAGAAAGCCCCATCGAGGGACTTTTTTACCAACCTTTTCGTTCCAAAGTTCTTCTTCTTCCAACTTCATTAGCTTTTCCTTGTTGTTTTTTTGCTCTTCCCAATCAACTTCGTTCCAAAGTTCTTCTTCTTCCAACTTCATTAGATTTTCCTTGTTGTTTTTTTGCTCTTCCCAATCAACTATTCCGTCCCTTTTAACATGAAATAATTTGAAAAAAGGATTAGAATAAAATTTGGTTTTTTCTAGTTGTTTTCGTTCTTTTCTGGTTACTAGCCCGTGCGCTCTCAGTTCATATTTTTGGGACTGGGGAAGGTAACCTGGAAGAAGGGTATCAATAATGCCATTTATAGCCCAGAAAATGCTACTAGGTTGGGAAGGTCCAAGAATCTTTCTTCCACGAGAGTTAGAAGTTTCACCGTTTTTTCTTCCACTACGAGCTTGAGATTCTAAATATTTACGATATAAACGACTTACAATCTTTAAGTTTCTTCTCCGAGCTTTATCTCTTTTCGTAAATTCATTCTGGAGGGACTGAGTCAAGTTAGGAACTGGATTCCCTGTGGGATCATCTGGGGCGCTTGTTTCGCTTATCGGTTTTTTTCCTTGGATTGTTTCGCTTATCGGTTTTTTTCCTTGGATTGTTTCGCTTATCGTTTTTCCTTGGATTGTTTCGCTTATCGGTTTTTTTCCTTGGATTGTTTCGATTCGAGTAGGGCCAACCTCGGGTTTCATCAAGTGCAGAGGCAGCTCTTTGATTCTTCCACGACGGGGCCCATTCAAAAAAGGATCATACTGTGTTAGTAGGCAGGTTTTTTCAGTTTGATCAGTACAAACCCGAGTCCTTTTTTCGAGTATATCTCGAAAAAGAAATCCCGCGTCTAGAGCCTCAATTCTCTTTTTGAACTCATTATTTAAGTTTTTTTTTTTTTCTTCATTCTTGTTAATCCAATTTTTGTCTAGTTCATCAAAGGAGGGTGTTTCTACTGTGGATGAAGATATCCTGTCCCTTTTCATCATTGCCTTGAAAAAAGACAAAGTAGGAAGATATGTAAAAGCTATTCTTTCTTTTCCATCGCTTCGGCATGTATCAAAAAAATATTGTGAGGCGCGCTCTCGTACAGCCGCTGTAACCAACCCATTTCTTATGTATCGGAATGGACGCTCCCATCGGTTAGTCATAACCAATGACATCGCAATTTGTTCAATTAGACTTTCGAACGAGAAGGGTTGATCCCTTCTGTTTTCAACTTCAACTTCATTCAGATCCACATCCCGATCCACTTCCGAGTCCTTCAAACGGGTAGCGTGCCATTCTTTGAATTGCCATTTTTTTTTTCTGTTTTTATTGATCGGATGATTCCTCAACCCGATCAAATCGTAAACCATTTCTTTTTGCTTCCTGAGATAGTCGGGTTCGACTGGTACTAATACTTTTCCGGTGAACTCGTTCGGCTTTAGGATGAGCAGGTTACTTCGACCTGCATACATGAGGCAGATATGAAAGAATACAATAGTTATTACCCGACCCGGATTTCTCATCAGGTCTACTAACACCAAGTATTGCATTTCTGACACAAACCACTGCCAGTCTCGCACAAGGGCGGTAAAGTCGTGCCCAAGGTGTTTAGCAAGGTACTGATAAATCTTATTACTGTAGTTATTACAGTACTTAAGAAATTCTGACACAAGTTGGGCCAAAAAGGCCGGAAATTCTTCCCCAAGGTACTTAGTAATGGACTGATTCAATTCTGACACAAGTTGATTCTGAGCGTGCCTCAAACGATATTTATATAGCCAGGCGAATACGCTTTGGAAGAATAAAAGAAAACACATTTGACCAATTGCCCAACCAACAAAACTACCCGTTAGAAAATCCAGCTTGTTCTTGGATCGAAACAGATAAATGTGGCCTACTCTGGCTAACAGTGAACCTGTGAAAATAACCTGGTTGCATAATTGAAAAAGGAAACTATTCAGGAAAAGGCTGAAAGTGCTGCTCGTATCTAGACTGCAATCAGGGTGAAAATTGTCAAAGAAATATACAAGCAGAAGATAGGGTAGAAAGCAAGCCGTTATTGTATGCGGTATAGACAATAGTCGATGGAGAGGCGCATTATAGATCGATAGGACCCTGACGAGCTGTGCCAGAATAAAACCATATATTACTGCTACCTTCTGCTCAGGCTCTGGGACGAAAAGTAAAAAAGAAGAAGGTCTAATCGAGAAGGTAGTTAGCAGCCCATAATAGAGGCCCACGCAAACTGCCGAATTGACTATCTTGATGCAAACTGTTACTAAAGATTCAAAAATCATGTTCCTCCCATAAATGATATTTTTGTTTTTGATGTTGCAATTCCAATTGTACTGGACAATTTCGAAGGAACATCGAATTCTTACGATAAGATATTTTGATAGTGTTACATAATATCCAAGATAGGTCTTTCTTCATAATCAACAAGATAGCTATTTCTTCATATTTCCTCTTCGTAGTCTATTAAGAACAAAACGGGTTTCCAATGGACAAAGTCAAAATTCCAACGGCTTTGGCTACTATAACCTTCCCGACCACGATTTTTTCTTTTTTCTATTTCACCTCGAAATACGAAATTGTATTCTACTAGGTATTCAACTAAGAAATAGAAATTCTAAAGAAAGAGTGGATTCCATCGTTTCTATGGTTACTTCTTAAACGGTGAGGTCTTCTCTATACACCGGAGCCTTTCACTTTATTTAATGAATGTTATTGGTAACTTGTATAGTTCACATTCTTTGGCTCTACCCATGAATTTTCCAGTAACTAGGCCTTTCACAACGAGATCTACATATACAGTAACGGTATTTAATTATGAGGATTGGCTGGGTAGCTGACCCTCTTAGTCCGTTCTTGCAAGAGCGCGGTCTGTTTTTCAATTTTCACCAAGATTTCCTCCGCTTAATGGATAACCATTTGCTACCAATGGAGAATTCTGAAATTGAGGTGATTGGATTGACACCAATGGAAACCATAAATTTCATACACAATGAAAGGCATAGGATCAATGATACTGGAAAATGTTTCTCTTTCCTTTGTTCTAGCTGATGATCTGAACGAGTCGCACATACACCCTAGTACACGTTCCTCGACGTTGAGGGCATCTCTTAAGAGCGGGGGATTTTGTGACATTTCTAATTGGCTGTCTTGTCTTTCTAATAAGTTGGTTAATAGTTGGCATGTTGAATCATATACATAATAGTATGGTTTAGATTGATCCTAACCGGATTCCTCCTATACCGGAATCCTCTTATTAAAGGCGGTCAGTAGGGGGAATCTCAAATCATGGATTTCCTAGCCCTCCCAGTCATCCGCTATAGAATCAACAATTCCATAAGTTCGGGCCTCTGTTGGTGTCATATAAGTATGTCTTTTCAGGTCGGCGATTCCCATCGATAGAGACCTGCGCGATCTTTGTGCATAATGGTAAAAGAGATTCACTCATGTATGGAATAAAGAAATAAACGACGTCATCTTTTATAAAAGAAAGAATAAAAGAAAGAAAGAGAAAAGAATAAGAAGAAAATGTTTCTCAAAAAGAACTTACCTAAGTTTCTATTTTTGCAAACTAAAAAGTAGAGCAGAGAAACAAAAGTTAAGAAGAAAATGTTTCTCAAAAAGAACTTATCTAAGTTTCGATTTTTCCAAACTAAAAAGTAGAGCAGAGAAACAAAAGTTAAGAAGAAAATGTTTCTCAAAAAGAACTTATCTAAGTTTCGATTTTTCCAAACTAAAAATAGAGCAGAGAACAAAAGTTAAGAAGAAAATGGTTTGTTTTTATATTATATATACGGAATATTATTTTATCTATTCGTCATCCAATTCTCCAAAATGGAGGTTCGTTTCCATTTTCCCTCCGGGGGTCATAATCAAATAAAAGAAAGAGTTAATGATACACAGTAGGATACACCTGATGAATGCGCATCCTACATTTTTCATAGGCTATCGGGATATCCTCTGGCGTCAATTCTCCTTTTTGATCTAATATCACTTCCAACTCCCGGATTAACAAACGGTTTTCATACGCCCGATAATCCTCAGAATCAAAATGTTCGAATGATTTTCTTTGATTCGGCATAGAATCCCCTCCCTATAATTAGGATTTCATTTCTAAAACTGAACTAACATAAAAAGACAAAATACGACTAGTATCTTACTATTTTAGATTCAAAAAAACCTATTTATCGATTGAATATAAGCCTAAGGAGCTGAATAGAGTCCCCAATAATGAGAGAACGGAATATTATTTTATCTATTCGTCATCCAATTCTCCAAAATGGAGGTTCGTTTCCATTTTCCCTCCGGGGGTCATAATCAAATAAAAGAAAGAGTTAATGATACACAGTAGGATACACCAAATGAAATTCGGCGATGCAAAAGTTTTCGCAAGCGTTCTTAGTCGAAAAATGGGAATGAAATATCCCACTGAATTCAATTCCTTATACCAAATACCAAATGACTTATAAAAAAAAAGAGATTCACTCATGTATGGAATAAAGAAATAAACGACGTCATCTTTTCTTCGAAAGGCTTCTTCCGCTTTACCCAATTATATGCTTGACTATAATTCCCGGGAGTAAGTGCTATAGCCTGTTTCCAATACTCAGCCGCTTGATCGAACCAAGCCTCAGCAATTTCAGAATCTCCCTGTCGAATGGCCAGTTCTCCCCGGTCAGTAGGGGTAATCTCAAATCAGGGATTTAATAGACCTCCCAGTCAGCCGCTATAGAATCAACAATTCCATAAGTTCGGGCCTCTGTTGGTGTCATATAAGTATGTTTTTTCAGGTCGTCGATTACCATCGAGAGAGACCTGCGCGATCTTTGTGCATAATGTGATAGGACGTAGTTACGTAATTTTGTCACTTCTTCTCCGTCCAGGCCTACGTCAAGCGGGATGCGCTTCTTTGGAAAAACACATTTTGGTTGATGAATCATTACCCTGATGATATAATCAAAGGTTTTTCTAGTTTGCCTGATAAAGGGAAGATAAAAGAAAGATAAAAGAATAAGAAGAAAAAAGATAGAATTGAACAACCGTACAGGCATCTTTTGTGCATTGCATACGGCTCTACAATCAAATTGATCCTTACCCTCTATCAAAGAAAGAGAAAAATAGGATCTATTAGACCTCGATCAGTAAATGATCAAATTACCACCCTTCCTTTCATGGGAGTTCAAAACTACTATGATGGCTCCGTTGCTTTATATATGTCTTTTTTGTCTATGATTAAGCAATCCCAAAGTTGCTTTTTTATTTGATTAAATAAACTAAGGAAAAAAGAATCTTTTTTTTTCACTCGTTCATAACAGAAAGATTGTTACTAGATCTCCGGTGTGAAAGCAAAAAAGTTTGTGACGCTGAACTGGACTCCCGATAGATAAGAAAAATCAGAAAGACCTTTTATCTCATACTACTCTCTCGATACATAATCTAATGCTTTGAAAAAACAATCAAAAACTTTCATATATCGAATTCAAAGTGCCATGCTATTATTACTTATATTACTTACTATTCATATTTCATATGGCGAAGGCATAGTCTTCTTTTTTCTCTCAAATAAAACCTCATTGGCGCCAAACGTGAGGGAATGCTAGACGTTTGGTTTGTGCTCCTCCGGACAGGATGAAAGCGGCCATTGAAGCGACTTTTCCCATGCCTAGTGTATGTACATCTGGTCGCACCGCTCGGCTAATATCATGCACAGCTATTCCATACACTACTGATCCACCAGGAGAGTTGATAAATAAAAATTGTTCTTTGGTATTATCCTCTAGATTGAGAAATACCATAAGACCTATAATTGTATTCGCGAGCTCCTTATCCAGGTCTTTGAATAAAAAAAGTGCTCTCTCTTCATAAAGTCGTTCGATTAGGGTAAAATTCTATTCCTTAGGAACCGTACAGGCGCCTTTTGACGCATACGGTTCCAAAATTTTGCGAAAAAAATCAATGTATAGATTCCAATCCCCTTTCGGATTTCATAGAATGCTCTTTCGGACTTCTCATTTGGATTCGATTTTCAATAAAGACGAGTCAATAATGACTGAAACTTATCGAATTCACTTTTCATTGATGTAGTCTTTCATCGAGATCCAATTCAAATCACGATGTCATTTGCTTGTTCCTAAATGGGCCTCGTTAATCTGAATCTTTTTAGGTTTATACTCTACTCCGGGTAAAGATCCATCCGCTTTTGATTTGCACATATAGAACAAATACTCCCATTACCACTTCTTTTTTCTCAATTCAGGCATTTCGGCAAATATTCCAGGTCTTCATGCATATTACTCGATTGATTAACAGAACAGTTTAAGATCATTTCTATTTACAAATAAGATTTCTTTCTAACTAGGAATCCATTTATGATATAAGGAGGAATGGTAGATAGATTACCAATTGGTTTTTTTAAACGGAGCCTGGATACTTCAATTTATTCGTCCAACCAAGCCAACCATAAATTATTCGAACGGCTAATAGTAATTTGAATGCCCCTAAAAAATGTATCTAATTGGACTTCACGCTCCAAATTTTGGATGATTCAATTAATCTTTCTTGGGCGAAATAGAGGATCTCTCAATCGGGGAGAGAACGGGGAAATCCCATATGAGCCAATATATCTGACAAGTCGCACTATAAGTCAACCCATTCCTCTTCCTCCTCTTGTTCCTTCTCTTCTTCTTCTCCGTCTTTTTCCTTTTTTCTTCTTTCTACTTTTTCGACTTCTTCTTCTTCATCTACTTCTTCTTCTTCATCTACTTCTTCTTCTTGATCTACTTCTTCTTCTTCATCTACTTCTTCTTCTTGATCTACTTCTTCTTCTTCATCTACTTCTTTTTCTGCTGCTAGGCTTTTGATTATTTTTTCGAGGTATCCTTTTTTTTTAGGTTTATTTTGAGAATTTATTTCAGGTTCAGGGTCAAGTGGCTTAGGTGGGACTTTCGGAACACCAACTGGCATAAAATGAAAGACAAAATACGACTATATTCACTTTGATGTGGAAACGTAAGAAGGGTTTTCTAGTTTTTCTAAGATTGTCCTTTCTCAAAAATTCATAAAGAAAGACAGAATGAATAAGGTCAAATTATTCAAAATAGGCCCTTGTAATGATGAACCAGTACGGACACACTTGCTCATAGAAAAGGCCTCAACCTTCCCATTGCGTATTCTTACTTATTGAGTATAGAATAAATCTGCTTATCCTTTTTCCTACCAACGGAATTGTTCCATTCTTCCCAATAGAAGAAAACAAAGATGAATAGTAACCCTTGCTCTGAACGAATCCCCGAAGGGAGGGGGACATAACATAGTCAGAGTCTAGTCTTTTCCAATGCAATAAAGTTGCGTAGTGTCTTTTTTCTTTGAGAAAGGGGT